ATTGAAAAGAATCAATATTTATTAGTTTAGTTATGTATCCATTTGGATTTTTTTATATCATTTTTATATCATTAGGAAACGCAATTTTATATTCAAACCCGGGAATCGTTCATGAATTCAAATTCACAGTCAATAGTTAATGGTTCAAATTTGTCCTGAATTTTTGTTTTGTGACTGAAAATCCACAATCGGTTTTTCAATATAAAAAAGGGAGGGGGTGTTTTTAATTTTTAAATAGTGTGTTTGTTTTAAGATACGATACAATCAATCGAAGAAATGTATCCAATCCAAAGAGAAATGTAAGGATTTTTTTTAGGAACGGGATTAAAGAAAACAGTATTCAAGATACAAGTACAAAAATTAATAACCCCCCCCTAAAAAAAAAATGGAATATTTTCATATATTTTTTGTATCGTTTTGGCGACATGGCCGAGCGGTAAGGCGGGGGACTGCAAATCCTTTTTCCCCAGTTCAAATCTGGGTGTCGCCTGATCAACAAAAAAATCGGAATACCTTATTATGTTTTGCTGAGATAACTTGACAATTTTTTTCCAGCAGAAGTAAGCGGGGGAGAGGACTCTTGATACTTGCTTGATTCTATAAGCATCTGGCGGTTCTGTTCTCTAAAATGAAAATGCTGAAAATCCTTGCGTCTAGTTCAGTTCAAGGAAAGATTATATTAGCGAATATTGAATGAAAAAGAATCGTTAAATCTTAATATGACAGCTCTTCTATTATTAATGTCGTGTTTATTAATTAGGTCTTGAATTAATTTGGATAGACGAACGAGGAATTTATTTGATTATTAATTTATTAGTTGCGTAAAGGTCGAAAGATACTTTGTTCGTATATAGACTCATGAAATGTATATAGACTCATGAAATTCTCTGTGTGCTACTGCATTCAATTTAATATTGATTGAAGAGATAATTGGCTTTAATGTAATAGACTATCTTCCGATTGTTTCACAGAGACAAGCAGGAGATGTAACGTAAGGATTAGATAAAATGAGAAAAGAAATAGGGTATGTGATAGATAGTGATCTATCTTGACTCTATATTTATATACTTTTTACTTAATGAAATGAAAGTCAACAAAAGAAAGACTAGGTCTTATTATTCCTACATGTTAGTAACATTCCCTTGAAATTTCCAGGGGTGTATCTACGTATTTTGCTTGTGCTTAGTGTTTTCCGATTCTACTAGAAATCATATAAGAACCTGTTATAATTGTGAGTTTATTGGATTGTTTCGTCAACGGTATTGGGTCAGAATTCCCCTTTGACTCTGCGCCAAGGATTCTACTATTATTAATGAACATAATAATGATTAGTGAACAATAATGGAATAATTCCTTCATATTTATAGAGATAGGGGATATAATTCACATGGATATAGTAAGTCTCGCTTGGGCTGCTTTAATGGTAGTCTTTACATTTTCTCTTTCACTCGTAGTATGGGGTAGAAGTGGACTCTAGAAGTACTACTTATTGAGTTTTAGGAATCAAACTCAACCCATATCAATTGTTTTATAGATCGTTCTGCAAAGTCCTTTTTTTTACTGTTCATGTTCAAATAGAAAAGAAAATAATTCTGTTATTAAGTGGATACAGACTTCCTATGGGAAACAACATAGACATAGTGGTTGTCCAACAATATACTACACATAATCAAATATTGCCTTGGGCAAGTCACATATTGCGCGTTCCCGCTTTTTTATTCTTTTAGAAATTTGATTTATGTTATGCTTGCTTTATTGAACATATCATGGTTCAAACGTTAAAAATCAGTGGGCTTTACTAATTCTTTTCGAAATCCAAAGAGGTTCCCATGGAAATGAACCACTGGATCATCTGTCAACTGATCAATCAATTACTTCTTCGGAATACTAAAAAAAGATTATGTGATTTTCTTTTTATTAATTTTTATTAATTGAATATTTAATTTTATTAATTTTAATAATTTTAATATAGGCCTATCCTCTTTTTTCCTTCGTCAATTTGATTCTTTCAACGGATATCGGGATTCATATTGAATAGAATCAGAAATTCTAGGAATTAGAATTCTAAGAGTAAGAATTGCCCTTCGATTTTTTCAGATTGATGATTGGAATCAACACAAATTAAATAGATGAAGCAAAGAAATAGAATTGGTACACTCTGTAAATACATTACATATATGTAATTGATATCTATGAAGATACATATTGTAGATTGATCTATATTAAACCTATATCTTTATACAGTACGACTTTATATACTACAATAACAATAATAAGTATGGTAGAAAGAAATATATGAATCTTTCTACCATACTATCGAATCTCATAAAATACTGATGATTCTAGTCCGCTTATTTCATTTAAGACACAAAATTTTAATACTTTTCATTTGATTTTTTATTTTCAATCATTAATAAGAACTAAACAGTCAAGTTTAATTCAAATTAATCATTTTGACTGACTGTTTTTACATATATTATAAGTAAAAAAGCAGTAGGAACTAGAATGAACAGTGCAGTAGCAATAAATGCGAGAATATTTACTTCCATAATCTCATCGTTTCATTTTTAATTAATTCGCAATAACTCGGGATTTCATCCCATAGAGCTGAGAAATCTTTCGCCTGTAAATTCAATATTCAATGGGATGAATTACATCTCGACGATATCGAATCGGAGCAATATCATGAATAACAATATCTGAGCTATCAAATTGATTCATCGTCGAGAATTAACTAGTATACCATAGGAAGATCTTTTATCCATACCGAATTCAAATTTTGATTCCTGATCCAATAAATAATTCCTTCTTTATCATTCTTTTCCATTCTTTCTTTTATATAACCTACGCCCCTCCTTGTACAATCATCTGATGAAATATCATATGACCGCCTTTACACTTATTTACATTGGTTATAAAAAACCCCAATAAAATAACCAATAGAAGCTAAATGTAAAAAGGAAGAAGTTTAGTTCTAAACCCCCTTTTTATGATCTAATCTTCTTGGAAAACAAAGAAGTAGTATAAATAAGGAGAGTCCGGGTATAAAAAAATCGAGTATTCCATCAAATTCATTAAAAAGTTTGTTCTTTCTTCGGCAAGACCCTTAAACTTAAAAAGGATTATTCATTACCTCACAAAGAGAGATAGCCCTTGCTAAGAGAGATAGGATCCTCATAGTACTCTATTACACAGATCGGGACTAATCGAAACAGCCAGACTCCGCACGGTATCTCTTGGAATCCTGAATATGCTTTTACCAATCATTGTACTAATTTACCTACATATGTCTTTCTCCTATCAATCGGTACTAGTTGAATAAATGGTAATTCCCATATTTCTTTGATGAGAAATGTGAAACTAATAAATAAAATACTAATAATACTAATAAATAAAGGAGGGTATCCTCTTGGGAATGAAATTCTGCTATTTGTTTTGTTCTCCTTTTCGCAGCAAATGCATAGATGAATTGATGTATTTTTTTTTATTGGATTTGGATCCGTCGGGACTGACGGGGCTCGAACCCGCAGCTTCCGCCTTGACAGGGCGGTGCTCTGACCAATTGAACTACAATCCCAAGGAAATAGAGTGTACATAATACATATTCTTATGATTTCATTCAAACCCTTTCTATTTTATTTAGATTTTATATTAGAATAGTCGTATTGTAACAGAAACGGGAGTAATATATTTGATATACACACGGATATGCACTTTAGTGGGAGCGTCTCACGGATTGTTAATAATCCTTTCGTTTTTTATAAATTGATTAAAAATCAAATAAATCTTTCAATGAAAAAAAAAGAGTTTTTTTATTTATTCTTTATTTTATTCTTTTCCTTATACTTCCGGATCCTTATATGAATCTAGTATGAATCTAGATCATTAGCAAGCAAGATCAGAATTTGTGAGAAAAAATAAAGAGAGCAAATGAACAGCGGTAAAATATATCAGAAAATCTTAGTTTTTTTTTTTATTCTTCCGTATCCCGATCAGGCATTTCTGGGGAACAACAAATGGGGTTCTATCATTTCATGGTGGATCGGCCAATTATTGGGCCGAGCTGGATTTGAACCAGCGTAGACATATTGCCAACGAATTTACAGTCCGTCCCCATTAACCGCTCGGGCATCGACCCAGGAAGAATCAATTCCCGACTTATTGATAATCCATGATCAACTTCCTTTCGTAATACCCTACCCCCAGGGGAATTCGAATCCCCGCTGCCTCCTTGAAAGAGAGATGTCCTGAACCACTAGACGATGGGGGCAGGTATGCCCGACCGCCCTCATACTATGCTCATTGTATGAAGAGTTTTTTGAAATTGTCAATATAATGTGGTATGATTAAATCTGAAAGATCTTTCCCTCTTTCATGATTCCATAGAATCTTTTGATTCGTATTTATATTCATGAATCATTCATTCTAATCATATAATTTTTTTTTAATATTATAATAAAATAAAGAAAATTAATATAAGAATAAATAGATATTAATTATAAATCGATATTATTTAAATTATTAAAACGATATTTATATTATATATTAAAATATTCAAATGAAATATTAAAAAAGAAATAAAATAATAAACTAAATTCGGTAGAAGTAGAATAGAAATAATACGAGGTATAGGACCTTTTGGAGAGTGATTGGTCCGCCAGACCAGAAAGGGGAATTAAACTTCATTTCTTCCGCTTTCATTCATTGATTCATTCATTTTGTTAAGATTAGATAGACATATTTCTATCTTACACTAAGCCAGGAAATTAAAAAAAAGAAATCTTAAAATCTGGCAAGAAGGATAGGGATCAACAAGTTATTGAAATTTTTTTTCTCTAAAGATTTAGTTCGGGGAACAAGTAAAATAAATCTTTTTATCAATGATTATACGAAATATCTTATATCTATGTTGAATTGGTAAGTCTATGTATCAATCAAATTAATTTCGTTAGGATGGGGGTCAATTCAATTAGGGTCGGTTTTGAAACAATTCATTGCAT